TTAAAAATAAGCTAAATTAAGCTTTTGGGTTCATACCCCAAATATAAAGGAAATCCCTTTTTTTTAAAAATAAAGTGCCTGATTAAAAGGATTATTCTGATAGGATAAATTATGTAATTTTTTACCTTTATTATATTTTATAGAATTAAACTATATCTAATAACTTCAAAAATTATTGTGCATCTTACACTAAAATATAATTTTATAATATGAATTTTAATTCATAAAAGAATAAATATTCTTATTTTTTATTTTATTTATTTTTAACTCTAATAAAATATTTTTTTTATTTATTTTATTTTTTAGAACTTTAATTTCAATCTCAGCCAATTCATGACTAGGTTGCTGAATTGGGTTAGAAATTAATTTATTAAGATTTATCCCCCTTATATCAATCCCCCACAATTTATTAAATTCAGAAGCTTCATTAAAATATTTTCTTACTCAATCCATTGCTTCTATTAACTTTTTATTTTCAATTTTATTAAAATTATTTTTATTTAAAAATTTTTATTTTGATAATTTCTTTTCAATTATTATTAATTCATCTATATTAATAAAAATAGGATCTGTTCCTTTTCATTTCTGATTCCCCAATATCATAGAAGGTTTATCCTGATTTAATTGTTTTATTTTAATGACATGACAAAAAATTACCCCCATAATTTTATTGTCTTATTATATAAATTATAATTATTTAATCTTAATTATAATTTTAAATACATTAATTGGAACTATTGGAAGATTTAACCAAACTTCATTACGTAAATTAATAGCTTTTTCTTCAATCAATAATTTAGGATGAATAATTTCAGCTTTAATAATTAGTGAAAATTTATGATTAATTTATTTTATTTTTTACTCAATTTTTATTTTTATTATATGTTTTTTATTTTATATTATTAATATTTTTTATATTAATCAACTTTTTAATTTTAATTATAATTTTTTAATTAAATTTTCAATTATAATTAATTTTTTATCATTAGGGGGGTTACCTCCTTTTTTAGGATTTTTCCCAAAATGAATCATTATTAATTATTTAATTAATAATAATTTTTTTTTTGTTTCTTTTATTTTTGTTATAATAAGTTTAATTATATTATTTGTTTATATTCGAATTATTTATTCTTCATTTATATTTTTTTCTTTAAAATTAAAATGATTTAAAATAATTATAAAAAATAATTTAATAATAACAATTCATTTTTTTAATTTAATTTCATTATTAGGTTTAATTGCTAGAACTTTATTTTTTTTCTAAGGTTTTAAGTTAATATTAAACTAATAATCTTCAAAATTATTTATAAAGAAAATTCTTTAAGCCTTAGTAATTATTACACCTTAAAATTTGCAATTTTAAATCATATTTGAATATAAGGCTAATAAAAGAGATATTTCTCGTTAATAAATTTACAATTTATCGCTTATTTACTCAGCCATTTTATTACGCGAAAATGACTTTTTTCTACTAATCATAAAGATATTGGAACTTTATATTTCATTTTTGGAATTTGAGCAGGAATAGTAGGTACTTCTCTTAGTCTTTTAATTCGAACAGAATTAGGTAACCCTGGTTCTTTAATTGGAGATGACCAAATTTATAATACTATTGTTACAGCACATGCTTTTATTATAATTTTTTTCATAGTTATACCTATTATAATTGGAGGATTTGGAAATTGATTAGTTCCTTTAATATTAGGAGCTCCGGATATAGCTTTTCCTCGTATAAATAATATAAGTTTTTGATTACTTCCCCCTTCTCTTATACTTCTTATTTCAAGAAGAATTGTAGAAAATGGAGCAGGAACAGGATGAACTGTTTATCCTCCCCTTTCTTCCAATATTGCTCATGGGGGTACTTCTGTTGATCTAGCTATTTTCTCATTACATTTAGCAGGTATCTCTTCTATTCTTGGAGCAATTAATTTTATTACAACAATTATTAATATACGAGTAAATAGTATATCTTTTGACCAAATACCTTTATTTGTCTGAGCTGTAGGAATTACAGCTCTTCTTTTACTTTTATCTCTTCCAGTATTAGCTGGAGCTATTACAATACTTCTTACTGATCGAAATTTAAATACTTCATTTTTTGATCCTGCAGGAGGAGGAGATCCAATTTTATATCAACATTTATTTTGATTTTTTGGGCATCCTGAAGTCTATATTTTAATTCTCCCAGGATTTGGTATAATTTCTCATATTATTTGCCAAGAAAGTGGAAAAAAAGAAACTTTTGGTTGTTTAGGAATAATTTATGCTATATTAGCAATTGGATTATTAGGATTTATTGTTTGAGCTCATCATATATTTACAGTAGGAATAGATATTGATACACGAGCTTATTTTACTTCGGCTACTATAATTATTGCTGTTCCTACAGGAATTAAAATTTTTAGTTGATTAGCAACCCTTCATGGAACTCAAATTAATTATAGTCCTTCTATATTATGAAGTTTAGGATTTATTTTTCTATTCACAGTTGGAGGATTAACAGGAGTAGTTTTAGCTAACTCTTCTATTGACATTACACTTCATGATACTTATTATGTAGTAGCTCACTTTCATTATGTATTATCCATAGGAGCAGTATTTGCTATTCTTGGGGGATTTGTTCACTGATACCCTTTATTTACAGGATTAACTTTAAATAATTATTTATTAAAAATTCAATTTATCTCAATATTTATTGGAGTTAATTTAACATTTTTTCCTCAACACTTTTTAGGATTAGCAGGAATACCTCGTCGTTATTCTGATTATCCTGATAGATTTGTTTCATGAAATATTATTTCTTCATTTGGTTCTTATATTTCTTTAATTTCAATAATTTTAATTATTATTATTATTTGAGAATCTATAATTAATCAACGAATTATTTTATTTTCTTTAAATATACCTTCATCTATTGAATGATATCAAAATCTACCTCCTGCAGAACATTCTTATAATGAATTACCTATTTTAAGTAATTTCTAATATGGCAGATTATATGTAATGGATTTAAACCCCATTTATAAAGGATTATCCTTTTTTTAGAAATGGCAACTTGATCTAATCTAAATTACCAAAATAGAGCTTCTCCTTTAATAGAACAAATTATTTTTTTTCATGATCATACTTTAATTATTTTAATTATAATTACAGTTTTAGTATCTTATTTAATAATTAACTTATTTTTTAATAAATATATTAATCGATTTTTATTAGAAGGACAAATAATTGAATTAATTTGAACTATTTTACCTGCTGTTACTTTAATTTTTGTTGCTCTCCCTTCTTTACGTCTTCTTTATTTATTAGATGAACTTAATAACCCATTAATTACTTTAAAATCAATTGGTCATCAATGATACTGAAGTTATGAATATTCAGATTTTAATAATATTGAATTTGATTCCTATATAATTCAGTCAGATGATAATATTTCTAATTTTCGTCTTCTTGATGTTGATAATCGAATTGTTTTGCCTATAAATAATCAAATTCGTATTTTAGTAACAGCTACTGATGTTATTCACTCTTGAACTATTCCTTCCTTAGGAGTTAAAGTTGATGCTAATCCTGGTCGTTTAAATCAAACAAGTTTTTTTATTAATCGACCAGGAATTTTCTATGGTCAATGTTCTGAAATTTGTGGAGCTAATCATAGATTTATACCTATTGTAATTGAAAGAATTTCAATTAAAAACTTCATTAATTGAATTAATAGTTATTCATTAGATGACTGAAAGCAAGTACTGGTCTCTTAAACCATTTTATAGTAAATTAGCAATTACTTCTAATGAAAGAATTAGTTAATATATAACATAAATATGTCAAATTTAAATTATTACTTTTGTAATATTCTTTTATACCTCAAATAATACCTATTAATTGAATTTTATCCTTATTATTATTTATTATAATTTTTATTATTTTTAATATTTTTAATTACTTTATTTTTAATTATAAAAATAATACTAATTTCAAAAAAAATAATTATAAATCAAATAAAATTATTTCTTGAAAATGATAAATAATTTATTTTCTATTTTTGATCCCTCAACAAATTTATTTAATTTACCTTTAAATTGAATTAGAACTTTTATTGGGATTATATTTATCCCATTATCATTTTGATTTATTCCTAATCGTCATTTTGTTTTATGAAATTTCATTTCTTTTAAACTTCATAAAGAATTTAAAATATTATTAGGACCTAATAGTTTCCAAGGATCAACTTTTATTTTTATTTCATTATTCTTTTTTATTTTATTTAATAATTTTTTAGGTTTATTCCCCTATATTTTTACTAGAACTAGTCATTTAAATATATCTCTTTCATTATCTTTAACATTATGAATTAGTTTCATAATTTATGGTTGATTAAATAATACTCAACATATATTTATCCATATAATTCCTCAAGGAACACCAACTATTTTGATACCTTTTATAGTATTAATTGAAACTATCAGAAATATTATTCGTCCAGGAACTTTAGCTGTTCGATTAACTGCTAATATAATTGCTGGTCATTTACTTTTAACTCTCCTCAGTAGAACAGGAACAAATATACCTAATTATTTATTATTAATTTTAGTTATTGTCCAAATTTTATTATTAATTTTAGAATCAGCAGTTGCAGTTATTCAATCTTATGTAATTTCTATTTTAAGAACTCTTTATTCTAGAGAAGTTAATTAATGACACTTAATCATAATCACCCCTATCACTTAGTAGATTATAGACCTTGACCCTTAACAGGTGCTATCGGAGTTATAACTTTAGTAACTGGTTTAGTAAAATGATTTCATAATTTTAATATAAATCTTTTAATTCTTGGTTATATTATTGTTTTATTAACTATATATCAATGATGACGAGATATTTGTCGAGAAGGAACTTTTCAAGGTAAGCATACTATTTTAGTTTCCAAAGGTCTTCGTTGAGGTATAATTTTATTTATTATCTCTGAAGTATTTTTTTTTATTTCATTTTTTTGAGCTTTTTTTCATAGAAGATTATCCCCTAATATTGAAATTGGATCTATATGACCACCTATAAGAATTATTCCATTTAACCCTTTCCAAATTCCTTTATTAAACACTATTATTCTTATTACTTCAGGTATTACAGTAACATGAGCTCATCATGCAATTATAGAAAATAATTATACTCAAACTGTCCAAAGTTTATTTATTACAATTTTTTTAGGAGTTTATTTTACAATTCTTCAAGCTTATGAATATTTAGAAGCTCCTTTTACTATTGCAGATAGTATTTATGGATCAACATTTTTTATAGCAACAGGTTTTCATGGTCTTCATGTAATTATTGGAACAATCTTTTTATTAACATGTTTTATTCGACATATTTTTAATCATTTTTCTAGTTCTCATCATTTTGGATTTGAAGCAGCAGCATGATATTGACATTTTGTAGATGTAGTCTGATTATTCCTTTATATTTCAATCTATTGATGAGGAAACTAATTAATTATTTATATAATATATTTAGTATATTTGACTTCCAATCAAAAAGTTTAATTTCTTTTAATATAAATAATTATCTTAATAATATTATTATCTTTAATTATAATTATTATTTCTAATATTTTTATAATAATTTCATTTTTACTCTCAAAAAAATCTTTCCTTGATCGAGAAAAATGTTCTCCTTTTGAATGTGGATTTGACCCTAAATCATTAGCTCGAATTCCTTTCTCTTTACATTTTTTTCTTATTACTATAATTTTTTTAATTTTTGATGTTGAAATTGCTTTAATTTTTCCTCTTATTCCCACATTCATATTAGTTAATTTTTTAATTTGATTTAAAATTAGATTCTTTTTTATTATTATATTATTAATTGGACTTTATCATGAATGAAATCAAAATATATTAAACTGATCAAATTAAAAAGGATTTTAGTTTAAAAAAACATTTGATTTGCATTCAAAAATTATTGATTTATCAATTTATCTTAAATAAGAAGCAATTTGCATTTAATTTCGACTTAAAAGATAGAGTTCATTACTCCTTATTTATTAATTGAAACCAAAATAGAGGTATATCACTGTTAATGATAAAATTGAAGTATATTTCCAATTAGAAATATATAACAATTAAGCTGCTAACTTAATTTATAGTGATTTAATTCATTAATATTTCTTATTTATATGTATATATATATATATATATATATTTATATAGTTTAATTAAAACATTACATTTTCATTGTAAAAATAAAAAAATTTTTTTATAAATATTTAAAGATTTAACAATCACCTTAATATCTTCAATATTATGCTCTTAACTTTAAGCTATTTAAATTAAATTATTAAAATTATAATAATAAAAATTATTACTCATATAACAAATCTAAATAAATAAATTTTAAAATTATTTATTTGATAAACATAATTAACTAAAGAATAATATTTAATTACATTAAATATACCTTGACCTCTGTATAATTCTCTTCAACCTATGTCAATATTTTTTGATAAATTTTGACCAAATTTTAAAAAATAAAAATTTAAACCATAGGTAGATAAACTAGGTATAAATCATATTGAAGTAAAAAAAAATCTTAAATTATAAGTTAATATAAATTTATTTAAAGAATAAATATTTATATTTCTAATTAAATACCCTAAAATTAATCCTATTAATCTTACATAAATAACTATTATTTTTATAGAAAAAGGTAAATAAATTATATAAGGATAATAAAAAATTATTCATCTTAAAAATCTTCCCGATACTAATCTTATAAATAATAAAATTATTATTCTTTTTAATATAGTAAAATCTTCATCATATAAATTATATACACTTAATAAATTAAAATCATTAACTATTAAATATATTAATAAACGAATAGTATAAAATATTGTTAAACCTGTAGAAAAATAGTATAAATAAAAAATTATTAAATTTAAATTTCTTATTCTAACTATCTCTAAAATCAAATCCTTTGAATAAAATCCCGCTAAAAAAGGAATTCCACATAAAGCTAAATTTGAAATATTTATACATAAAGAAGTCATAGGAATGTAAAATCTCAATCCCCCTATTATACGAATATCTTGATTATCATTTATTATATGAATAATTACTCCAGCACACATAAATAATAAAGCCTTAAATATTGCATGAGTTAATAAATGAAAAAAAGCTAAATCATAAAATCCCATTCTTAAAATTCTTATTATTAACCCTAATTGTCTTAAAGTAGATAAAGCAATAATTTTTTTTAAATCAAATTCATAATTAGCACAAATTCCAGCTATCATTATTGTTAAACCAGAAATTAACAATAGAAATTTCAAAAATACTATATCAACTAATATACTATTAAATCGAATTAATAAATAAACCCCAGCTGTTACTAAAGTTGAAGAATGAACTAAAGCAGAAACTGGAGTAGGAGCCGCTATAGCAGCAGGTAACCAAGATCTAAAAGGAATTTGAGCTCTTTTCGTTATTGCCGCAATAATAATTAAACCTCCAATAATTTTTATAGATATATCTCTTGATATTAAATTTAAATAAAAAATATAATTTCAACTCCCATAATTTATTATTCAAGCAATTAATATTAAAATTATAACATCCCCAATACGATTTGATAAAGCAGTTAATATACCAGCATTATAAGATTTTACATTTTGATAATAAATTACTAAACAATAAGAAACTAATCCTAAACCATCTCATCCTAACAAAATTCTAATTATATTAGGACTAATAATTAATAAAATTATAGAAAATACAAATATTAAAACTAGATAAATAAATCGAATTAAATTTAATTCTGATCTTATATAACTCTTTCTATAATAAATTACTGAAGAAGAAATTAAAGAAACAAATATCAAAAATAATAAAGATATTCAATCTAATAAAATAGATATAACAATTCTTATAGAATTAAAAGAAATAATTTCTCATTCTAAAAATATTACTTTATTATTTATAATAAAATAAATTATTATAAAAAAATTAATTAATATAAAAAAAAACAAAAAAAAAAATCTTACGAAACAAATAGAATAATTTTTGATAACCTAAAATGAATGCTCATATTTTTGACTCCACAGATCAATATTTTCTATTAAATTATTTAAGTAAAATCAAATTATACTATAATCAATTTTTAAAATTAAAATATTTAAAGGTAATCAATGTAACATAAGTATTAAATATTCTCGAGAAGTACCTCTATAAAATCTATAAATTCCTGAATTGTATTTACCATGTTGAGTATAAGAATATAAATACAAACTATACCCAGCTCTAAAAAATGAAATTCCTATTAATATAATTATTCTTACTCATGACCAACTAATTAAACTATTAATTAAACTAATTTCTCCCATTAAATTTAAGGAAGGAGGAGCTGCCATATTAGAAGATATTAATAAAAATCATCATAATCTTATTGAAGGTATAAAATTTATTATCCCCTTATTAAGAAATAATCTTCGACTATTTAATCGCTCATAATTAATATTAGATAAACAAAATATCCCAGAAGAACATAATCCATGACCAATTATTAAAATATAAGACCCAAGGTAACCTCAATAATTTATAGTTATAATCCCCCCAATGACAATTCTTATATGAGCAACAGACGAATAAGCAATTAAAGACTTTATGTCAATTTGACAAAAACATTTTAATCTAATATAAAATCCCCCAACTAATCTAATTGTAACTCAAATATACCCTATTCTTAAATTAATTTTTTGTAAAATAATTATAATTCGTAAGAGACCATACCCTCCTAATTTTAATATAATAGCAGCTAAAATTATTGATCCAGAAATAGGAGCTTCAACATGAGCTTTTGGTAGTCATAAATGAACAAAATATATAGGTATTTTAACTAAGAAAGCTAAAATTAATCTAACATATAATAATAATATATTATAATCATAAAATTTTAATATATATATTATTATATGATTAGTTTTTTGGTAAATAAAAAAAATTCCTATTAATAAAGGTAAAGAAGCAAATAAAGTATAAAATAATAAGTATATCCCTGCTTGAATTCGTTCAGGCTGATATCCCCAACCAATAATTAATATTAATGTAGGAATTAAACTTATTTCAAAAAATAAATAAAATAAAAATAAATTTAAAACTCTAAAAGTTATATATAATATAATTATTAATAAAATAATATTAAGTAAAAAAAAATTTTTAAAAAAATTATTACTATTTAATTTTTCTCTAGCTATAATTATTAAAAAAATAATTCAAATACTTAATAAAATTAACCCATAAGAAATTACATCATACCCAAATATATAACTTAAATTTCTATAATTTTCTATAGAAATATTTATATTTATAAATACAAGTATTATAAATATAAATATAAACTGAACCATTCAAAACATATTCTTTTTTAAACATAAAGGTATTATAAATACTATAAAAAAAAAAATTTTTATCATTTTAAATTAAATTAAATCTTTGAAAATAATCATTTCCATGAGTACGAATTATAGAAACTAAAATTGATAAACCTAACGCACCCTCACATACAGAAAAAACCAAAAATACTATTAATATATATATATTATAATTAATTATTATTAAATATAATAATATTAAAAAAAAAATTCTTAAAACAATAAATTCTAATCTTATTAGTACAATTAATAAATGTTTATGTTTTGAAACAAAAATTATATTACCTAATAAAAATATAACAATAATAACTAATCTTATATTTATCATTAGTATATATATATATATATATATATATATATAATGTTTTTATAGTTTAAAAAAAAACTTTGGTCTTGTAAATCAAAAATAAGATTTTTCTTTAAAAACTTCAAAGAAAAAGATTTTCTTTATCAATAATCTCCAAAATTATTATTTTTTTTTAAACTATTCTTTGACATCCTAAAAATAATATTATCTCTAACACTTATTTTTATTTCATTTTTTATGTTTTTTATTAATCATCCCCTATCAATAGGGTTTATAATTCTTATTCAAACATTAATTACCTGTTTATTATCAGGTATATTTATTAATACCTATTGATTTTCCTATATTTTATTTTTAATTTTTTTAGGAGGATTACTTGTTTTATTTATTTATGTTTCAAGAATTGCTTCTAATGAATTATTTAAAATTTCATCATTAAATAAAATCTTTTTCTCTTTTATTATTTTTTATATTATCTTAATTAGATTTTTCTTTAAAAATAATTTAAATTGATTAAATTTTTATTTTAATGATGAAATAATAAATTTTTTTAATTTATTAATTTTTAATAATAATGAATATAATATTAATTTATCTAAACTTTATAATGAACAAACTTATTTTTTAATAATAATAATAATTATTTATTTATTTATCACCCTTGTTGCAGTAGTTAAAATTACTAATATTTTTTTTGGCCCTTTACGATCTTATAATTAAATTAAACTAATGATAAATTTTTTCAAGCCTATTCGTAAATCTCATCCCATTATTAAAATTATTAATGGATCTTTAATTGATTTACCTTCTCCTTCTAATATTTCTAGTTGATGAAATTTTGGATCTTTATTAGCAGTTTGTTTATTAATTCAAATTATCACAGGTTTATTCTTAACTATATACTATACAGCTAATATTGAACTTGCATTTTTTAGTGTAAATTATATTTGTCGAAATGTCAACTATGGTTGATTAATTCGAACATTACATGCTAATGGAGCTTCTTTTTTTTTTATTTGTATCTATTTACATATTGGACGGGGGATTTATTATGAATCCTTTAATTTAAAATTTACTTGAATAGTAGGAGTAATTATTTTATTTCTTTTAATAGCTACAGCATTTATAGGATATGTTTTACCTTGAGGTCAAATATCTTTTTGAGGTGCAACAGTTATTACTAATTTATTATCAGCTATTCCCTACTTAGGAACAATATTAGTAAATTGAATTTGAGGGGGATTTGCTGTTGATAACGCAACTTTAACCCGATTTTATACATTTCATTTCTTATTTCCTTTTATTATTTTAATATTAACCATAATTCATTTATTATTTTTACATCAAACAGGATCTAATAATCCTTTAGGTATTAATAGAAATTTAGATAAAATTCCCTTTCATCCATTTTTTACCTTTAAAGATTTAATTGGATTTATTATCTTAATTTTTATTTTAACTATACTTACTTTAACAAATCCTTATTTACTAGGAGATCCTGATAATTTTATTCCCGCTAACCCATTAGTAACTCCAATTCACATTCAACCTGAATGATATTTTTTATTCGCATATGCTATTTTACGATCTATTCCTAACAAACTAGGAGGTGTAATTGCTTTAGTAATATCAATTTTAATTTTAATTATTCTTCCTTTTACTTTTAATAAAAAAATTCAAGGTATCCAATTTTATCCCCTTAATCAAATTTTATTTTGATGTATAATCGTAACAATTATTTTATTAACATGAATCGGAGCTCGACCAGTTGAAGCCCCATATATTATTACAGGTCAATTATTAACATTAATTTATTTTTCTTATTTTATTATTAATCCTATTTTAAATAAATTTTGAGATAAATTAATCTTTAATTCATAATTAATGAGCTTGTTAAAGCATTTGTTTTGAAAACTTAAGAAAGAATAATAATTCTATTAATTTATACTAAATTTATTTCATTAATTTAAAATTATTTTTAACCCTAAAAAAAATAATAAATAATTTAATGAAACAGGTAAATATCTTTTTCAACATAAATATATTAACTTATCATAACGATATCGAGGCAATGTCCCCCGAACTCAAATAAAAAAAAAAGATAAAAAAACTAATTTTAAATAAAATATTAAATTTAATTCATATCCTCCTATATAAATAATTACAAATAATAATCTTATAAATAAAATTCTAGCATACTCAGCTAAAAAAATTAAAGCAAATCCCCCTCTTCTATACTCAATATTAAACCCAGAAACTAATTCTCTTTCCCCCTCTGCAAAATCAAAAGGTGTTCGATTAGTTTCTGCTAATAATGAAGAAAAAAAACATATTCTTAAAGGTATTATTAAAAAAAAAAATCAAATTAAAGATTGATACGTTTCAAATTTAATTATATTAAAATCTATAATTATAATAATTCTTGATAACATAATTAAAGATAATCTAACTTCATAAGAAATTGTTTGAGCCACAGCTCGTAACCCCCCTAATAATGAATAATTTCTATTTGAAGATCACCCAGCAATTAATAAAGTATATACACCAACTCTTGTACAACATAAAAAAAATAATAAACCTAAATTAAATGTAACTATATTAATTAAATAAGGAATTATTATTCAAATAATTAAAGATAATATAAATCTAACAATAGGAGAAAAATAATAAGAAAAATAATTTGAATAATTTAAATATACTTGTTCTTTTGTAAATAATTTAATAGCATCACAAAAAGGCTGTAAAATCCCTATATACCCTATTTTATTTGGACCTTTTCGAATTTGAATATAACCTAAAACTTTACGTTCTAATAATGTCAAAAAAGCAACCCCAATTAAAACTCCAATTAATAAAATTAAACCCCCAATTAAAATATTAATTATATCTATTATTATCATTACTATATATATAAATAATTATATATTTATGACTTCTAAAATCATTACATTTTTCTGCCAAAATAGTTATAATAAAATTATTAATATTCTTAAAATTAAATTATTTAAAATATTTGATCCTTTCGTACTAAAATATTCTAATTTTCTAAAGATAGAAACCAACCTGGCTTACACCGGTTTGAACTCAGATCATGTAAGATTTTAATGATCGAACAGATCAAAATTTTAAACTTTTGCATTTAAATTTTATCTTAATCCAACATCGAGGTCGCAACCTTTTTTTTTTATTTGTACTAAAAAAAAAAATTACGCTGTTATCCCTAAGGTAATTTTTTCTTGTAATCATTATTAATGGATCATAAACTCACTTATTTGTGTTAATTTTTTAAAAAAAGTTAAATTAATTTTTCTATCACCCCAATAAAATAATTAAAATAATTTTAATTTATAATTATATATTTAATTTTAATTATTTTAACTATAAAACTCTATAGGGTCTTCTCGTCTTTTAAATAAATTTTAGCTTTTTAACTAAAAAATTAATTTTTATAATTAATATAGAGACAGTTTATATTTCATCAAATCTTTCATACAAGTCTTCAATTAAAAGACTAATGATTATGCTACCTTTGTACAGTCAATATACTGCAGCCCTTTAATATATCTATCAGTGGGCAGATTAGACTTTAAATTATTAACAAAAAGACATGTTTTTGATAAACAAGTGAATATAAAAATTTGCCGAATTCCTTTAAATTAATTTAAATTTAAATTTACTTTTTTTATCAATAATATACTAATTTTATCATTATTTCTAATTTTATTTTATTAAAAATTATTTTTTTTATATAAAATTAAATTTTTATTAAATTTTATTTTTTATAAAATTTTTTATAATAAATTATAATTTTTAAACAATATAAATTTTAAAAATTTTACATTAAATCTATTTTATTATAAATTTTTAAATTAAAGCTTATCCCTTAATATATTTAATTTTAAAATTTTATAATTTTACTAATTAATTATAAAATTTTTTAAATTATAAATTAAATTTTTTTCTAAAAAAACTAGATATATTTAAAAACGATTAACATTTCATTTCTAATTAATTATTTAAAATAATTATGCTACATTAACTTTCTTAATTAATTAACTCTTTTAAATTCGAGATTTTATTATAAATTAAATATTTTTAAATAAACTCTGATACACAAGATACAATAAATTAAATTTACTTTTTTTTTAATTAATTTTCATAATTTATTTCAAATTTCTTTTACAATACTAATTAACTATAAAAATTTTTATTTTTTCTTAAAAAAATACTTTAATACCCCCATATTAAAAATTCTTTTATTATTTATATTTTATTAATTTATCCCCTCAAATTAATTAATATTTTTAATTTCTTTTCAATGTAAATGAAATACTTTCCCAAGCTCTAATTTGATCATTCTAGAAACACTTTCCAGTACTTCTACTTTGTTACGACTTATTTCAATTTTTAAATGAAAGTGACGGGCAATATGTACATATTTTAATTATTAATCATTTTAATAAACTAATTAAAATTACATTTAAATCCACCTTCAAATATAATTACAAAATATTATTCATTTAAATAATTTTATTGTAATCCATCTTTAACTTAATTATAATCTGCATCTTGATCTGAATTAATTTTTATTTTTAATTTTTAAATATTATTTTTATTTAAAAATATTTTTTTAACAATGATATACAAAATTTTAAATTAAGTAAATTTATTCGTGGATTATCAATTACTAGACAGATTCCTCTAAATGAACTAAAATACCGCCATATTATTTAAGTTTCAATATACTTTATTTACTATTTTAGTATTATAAATTAAATTTTTAATAATAGGGTATCTAATCCTAGTTTATAAAAAAAATTTATTAAATCATAAATATTTTAAAATTTTAATTAAATTAAAATTTCACCTAATAATTTAATATTTAATTTATTTTAATTTATTTATTATATACTGAAATAATTTAATTTAACTTTTGTTTAACCGCAACTGCTGGCACAAAATTAGTTATTAATTTTTGTATTACTAAATCTTAATTTCTTAAATTTTTAATTTTAATTACTATAACCAAATATTAATTATTATTAAAATAATTAAAATTTAATACTATAATTTATATGTAAAATAAACTTATAATAAATTATTAAAAACATAAAAAATTTATCTATATTCATATTATTTTACATAGATTTTTTTTTTTTTTTTTTTATGTTATTATTTAATAGACATTAATAAATTTTTATTATTTTCTCTTATTTTTTTTCATAATATTAATTTAAAAATTAAATTAATTAAAAATCAATTTATATTCTTTTAAATAAAAATATATTAATATATATATAATTAATATAAATATTTAAATATATTATATTTATATTAATTAAATAAAATATTAATTAAATATAAAATAAAATAATTAATTAAAAGATTTATATATATATGTATATATTTATACGCAAACATACATGTATATATTTACAAACAATAAGTAATAAAAAAAATTTAATCATTTATTAAACCATTTTTTATGTTTTTAATAATAAAGATAAA